AAGATGTTCATTTGTACGTATATCATATATACCACACCACTTGTGATTGTGATAAAAAAAAAATTCTGCTCTGATACGTTTGTAAAAAGGTAGAATGAATGAGAAAGAGAACGAATTTTGAATCACTAAAAAAAAGAGAGGGTAGGAGAAATAGTCAAATCGGTCTTTTTGGGGGGATAGAGGGACTTGAACCCTCACGATTTCTAAAGTCGACGGATTTTCCTCTTACTATAAATTTCATTGTTGCCGGTATTTATATTGACATGTAGAATGGGACTCTATCTTTATTCTCGTCTGAGTAATAAGTTCTTCAAAAGAAACGATCTACCAGACTATGGAGTGAATGATTTGATCAATGAATATTCGATTCTTCAACTTGGAATCCCAATTCTTTTGTTTTCTTTTTCATTAATATAAATACAGCTTCAGGTTGTCATTTTTGAGATAATTTTTCATTTTGTATCCATAGTGTATTATAAACTTATCCTTTATGCAGTTTCGATATTCGATTAATTTCCCTTTCTTTCCCCAAAAAAGGCAGTCAACTCCATTTGTTAGAACAGCTTCCGTTGAGTCTCTGCACCTATCCCTTTTCTCGCTTTCTGAACCCTTGTTTGCTTTGTTTTATTCTCGTAAAACAGGATTTGGCTCAGGATTGCCCATTTTTGATTCCCGGGTTTCTCTGAATTTGAAAGTTATCACTTAGTAGGTTTCCATACCAAGGCTCAATCCAATTAAGTCCGTAGCGTCTACCAATTTCGCCATATCCCCCCTTGCATTTTGAGATTAGGACCTCGATGCCGTTCTCCCTTTTCTTTCATTTACGCTGAAACATAGAATTCATTAGATACGGATTCCTATATTGAAAAGTGTTTCGATTTCTTGTCAGAAATGATTCTATCCTTTCTGTATCCGCAATTCAATATATATGGATATATATTACATAACATTAACATATGCCTCTCTTACTCTCATTTTTCTCATGCAATCCGGTGGAATACTCGAACGGTCGATTCTTTTTTTTTTTTCGTCTTTTCTTTCGTTGAAAACAAAAAACGGAGAAATGTATCATTAGACTCCCTCATTCTAATCTGGATTACAGTTATATGGATTGCATTTATCTGCATTGCATTTATCTGGATTTCATCTTTGTCTTTAATTTCATTTTTTTCTTATCTTCATTTTTTTCTTATCCTTTACTTAAGGCTAAGGCGGATCCTATATAACATAACAAAAAATAACTAAAATTGAAATTAATTAAATATTAATTAATCGTTTCTAATATAATAGTTCTAACTAATCATTTTATTAATTTCGAATTCAAATCGAATTATTTAGTCGAAAGCCAAAGCATCATTTTTTAGAATTAGAATAAAAGAATGGATAATTTAGATAATGTATCATAAGAAGCTAATACTAGATTCGATTGATAATTCAAAATAGATAAATAGATATCTAGAAAAAAAAAAAAAAATAGAGATATAGAAAAAATAGATATATAGAATCAGTAGAATTATATAGAATCAGTAGAATAATAATATTCTGTATATTCTATTCTATATAATAATAGAATCGAATATATTAATAAAATTAGGTTAGAAAAAAACAATTTCTAATGTTATTTGATTTTCAATTCAAAACAAAAAACTCTTATTACCTAATTAAGAGTAAGATATTTATTATTGATAAATACAGAAATCGAAATTCTATAGATCGCTATATTCTATTAATCGTTATTTTAATCGTTATGTTCTATAATATTCAATATTTATTTTGTATTTTGAATTTGATTCTCTATTCTTTTCTTTATGAATAGCTAAGAATGAATAGTTAATAGATAAGATTCTAGTAATTTACCGAATTTCTATGCATGCACCATCTCATTGCCGTTATTTAAGCCCGCTTAGCTCAGAGGTTAGAGCATCGCATTTGTAATGCGATGGTCATCGGTTCGATTCCGATAGCCGGCTTTTCTCTATTTGCTTGATTTTAAAAAATGATTGATAATGTCTTTTTGAAAGAAAAGAACATTGAAAGGGCTTCGTCCCTCTTTTCCAAGGGGCATCGATTTATTATGTTGTAGGAGCTTCTAATTATGAATCATAATTGGAGGAGTTAGACCTCGGCAGAATAAATCAAGAAAAAGAACCGTCTTTTGATTTATATTTATATATATACAATACAAAAAAGTGTGTGGATATTGATACATCTCATTATTCTTTGTAGTACAATACTTCAGTGGATTTCGCTTCATTTATCATTTAGCTCAGTTTTAGTTTTAATTTAGGTTTATGAAATTTCAATAAAATAAGGAGTTTTTATGTCACGTTACCGAGGGCCTCGTTTCAAAAAAATACGCCGCCTGGGGGCTTTACCGGGACTAACGAGTAAAAGACCTGGAGCCGGAAGCGATCTTAGAAACCAATCGCGCTCCGGGAAAAAATCTCAATATCGTATTCGTTTAGAAGAAAAACAAAAATTGCGTTTTCATTATGGTCTTACAGAACGGCAATTACTTAAATATGTTCGTATCGCCGGAAAAGCCAAAGGATCAACGGGTCTGGTTTTACTACAATTACTTGAAATGCGTTTAGATAACATCCTTTTTCGATTGGGTATGGCTTCAACTATTCCTCAAGCCCGCCAATTAGTTAATCATAGACATATTTTAGTTAATGGTCGTATAGTAGATATACCAAGTTATCGTTGCAAACCCCGAGATATTATTACAGCAAGGGATGACCAAAAATCGAGAGCTCTGATTCAAAATTATCTTGATTCATCCCACCATGAAGAATTGCCAAAGCATTTGACTCTTCACGCATCCCAATATAAAGGATTAGTCAATCAAATAATAGATAGTAAATGGGTCGGTTTGAAAATAAATGAATTACTTGTCGTAGAATATTATTCTCGTCAGACTTAAACCTAACTAAAATAACAAACCAAGGGTTCGTACAATTTTTCCCTTTCACTTAAGTTAAGTAAAGGGACACAAGGTAAGGAATTGGATCCGGAGATTTGTATTTTTCTCCCATTCATGTATCATAGATCAGTAGGCGGATCTTTATTCCCTGCCCGTTCTTTCTTTCCTTCCGTATCACAGAAATTAGGAATTGAGAATCCATCTCAAAGAAAGGGCTGAAGCATTGGTGAATTGGGTGAAGATACGGAAAGAGAGGGATTCGAACCCTCGGTAAACAAAAGCCTACATAGCAGTTCCAATGCTACGCCTTGAACCACTCGGCCATCTCTCCTACATAATGATTATGACCGAGAATCCGAGCGAATTGCGAGTTGTTCATATTCGATTGTTAGATGGGTACAGACACTCGAATCCATTCTAGCTATAAAAATGGAAAACTTTTCATCAAAGAAAGAATTTTTTCTTCGAGCCAGGGGGCTGGGAGAAAAAGATAATATAATTTTTTTTTTGAAAAATGGTTAAAAACAATAACAATAAAGATATATCTTGTTTGCCAAGACGGAGACGGCGCTCCTACCTTTTTCTGATATTTTTACCGGATTCAATCAATGAATTGGAACGAATCAACCGATCGGTCTATTTTGTTAGACTATGGTGAATGGATACCTTTAGATCATAATTATCTTTTTATTCGAATTCAATTTCCATAAGAATTTGAAAATTTCTTTCCAATTTTAGGTCGCTTAACAACAACCCCTTAACCCGTAAATCTATTCCAAATTCATAAATCATCCTTTTCGATTTGATTGTATAGTGTATAAGCGTCTACCCGCTATGCACAAAACACAAAATGGAGGGTTATTCTATTTTCATTATAGAAGGATTATTGAAGAATTATTCGATTTTTTTCTTCTTTGGATCTTAATTTCAGAAAAACTTCTCGAATTCTCCTAATCCGCAAGATAAATTCTTTGATTCTTCTACTTTGATCAAATCGGAATAGTTCCTTTCATTCTTATACTACTACATTTGGATGAAATCGAATCGGATTCTAATATTTCTTATTTTTTATCGACCCCTTTCAAAAAGAAAAAATTGGATATGAGTCTGCTTTTATGTTATTTCGTACTGTAAAATTCCTTTACTTGTGGGATCGTTTTCTCACGAGAGTTAATGAAAAGAATTATAGAATGGATTTCTACCTATGCCTAGATCGCGGATAAATGAAAATTTTATTGATAAGACCTTTTCAATTGTGGCCAATATCTTATTACGAATAATTCCGACAACTTCAGGAGAAAAAGAGGCATTTACCTATTATAGAGATGGTGTGATTTGATTATTTTTTTATTTACCGCTTCGGTCTTAGGAGAAAGACGGAAGATTCGGGATAGAAAAGAACGAAAAAGATTATTGAAAAAATCGACGCTTGTTGAAGGTGAAGTTTCTAGATAAAACAATTCCTTCTGTCGTGTATCCCCGATTAATGCAGCCTCAGATGCTTCAATTGTCGATTTGAGTATTGAGCGAAAGGTTAACCTATGGGTTCTATATTACAGGCCAACCCTACCATACTAGACTAGTACCAATAGGCCGCATAGGGGAAGAGGCGCTACGCCTAGGAATCAACAACACGAAAACTTTGTTTAAAATTACCGCTTTTCCTTATCGGGATCGGGACTAAAAAGAATGGTTGGGATAACAAACATCCATCTCGTTGGTACTTTGGATACCCTTAGAACCATAGAAGACTGTTAAAGTGATTAATTCCTGGAAATTAAAGGGCGTTGAGAACAAAGAAATTGTTGGAGTTTACATTTTTATCTAGTACCAGTATCAACACGCGTGATGTTAAGAAAATATCTTTTGCAGAAAGGTTGGCTAGAGATTTCTTGTAAAAACGTTAGCCCCACTGAATTCATAATGAGAATATTTCAATCTTTTTTGATTCCATGTATTATTTTCATTATGCACATAGGGGAGGAGCCGTATGAGATGAAAATCTCATGTACGTTTCTGGAACGGAGAATTCTTTGAATCGAATGACGACCGTAACGGATGTCAGCTCAATCGG